ATGTTAATCGTAAGCAAGAAGATTGTTTACGAAGAAACAACAAGAAAAATTCATATTGTGATACATAAGAGTTATATAGGAATCGAGATAGTCTTTTATTTTCTTTTGAAAAAAGAAAAATGGATTTCATTGAAGTAATAAGACTATTCCAATTCGAATAATAGTTGAGAAAGAATCGCAATAAATGCAAAGATGAAACATCTTGGATCCGGTATTCAAGGAGTTGAACCAAGATTTCAAAATGGATAGGATAGGGTATTTCTATATGTGATAGATAATGTAAATGCAAAAATTTGTCTTCTAAAAAGGGAAATATGGAATGAATAGATCGTAAATTTTGAAACTTTGGTATTTCTTTTTCTTCCGGACAAGATAGTTGTCCTAGCGAGAATGGGATTTCTACAACGATTGCAAACCCCTCAAATAGAATCTGAGAATAAAACTTCGAATAAAAATCATTGCTGTGATCCAACAATCGATCTTGGTTAGGATGATTAACCGAATTAATCAAAAAATTCTGCTGATACATTCGAATAATTAAACGTTTCACAAGTAGTGAACTAAATTTCTTGTTATTACAACCAACAATTTCCACAGGTTCAGAACCATTTAATACATAATCATGGGCAAATGCATAAATATATTCCTGAAAGAGAAGTGGGTAAACGAAGTATTGTTGACGAAATTTCTGTTTTTCTGAATACCCTTCGAATTTTGACATTTGTATTTCTACTTGAATCAGAGAAAAAAAGCATTTCTCGATTTATCAAATGATGATACATAGTGCAATATGGTCGGAACAGGGTGTTACATTTTTTTTTAACCCTGAAAAGAAAGGGAGTCTAATCCATAGATCTTTTTCTGCTCCTTTTCTATCTAATTAGTTTATGTTTGTTCTAATTACAAACAAAAAAGAACAAATCTTTTATTTTTGCAGGCCAATCGCTCTTTTGACTTTGGAATAAAGTCTCTTTATCAATATACTGCTTCTTTTACACATTCAATTCATAACATTCCTTTTCAATCCATAAAAAAGAATAATTAGGATTCCTAAAAAAAAAATTAAAGGGTCCACCGATAGGAAAACCCAACCTTTCCCCGCATCAGGCACTAATCTATTTTTAACGTCTAATTAGATCGGGGAATCATTTCAATTAAATTAAGAAGTTAAGCTCGTCGCTTTTTATTTTACCAGAATTAGAGCCAGGCTCTATCCATTTATTCACTAGACCCAGAAAATCGGAATTTTTTTATTCAAAAAAAAAAAAGAAATTGATTTGATTACGACATGCTATTTTTTCCATTCATTACCTTTGAGGATCAGTCGTGGTCTTCTAGACTCTACCAAGAGTCTGGACGAATTTGTTGCTTCATCCAAATGTGTAAAAGATCATAGTCGCACTTAAAAGCCGAGTACTCTACCATTGAGTTAGCAACCCAGATAAAATAGGATCTTAGATACGATCGAAATCCAAAAATCGATGGAATTACACCGGACACTCCTGGCAAAACATTGAATTAGCAAGACATCAAAAGAAAGATTTTATCACCCATTAAAAACACTCAAATACCAAAATAAACAGATCGGTTAAATTTCACTAAGGTTAAAGAGCGACCCCAATCATAATAGCAAAATTTTTATTTTTTTAGCATTTAAATAGAAAAATCTTATATGTATATGAAAGTACATGCAAGGGGGGGGTAACCCTATCATTTGAGCAAAGTGTAGACAGAAATACCTAATAGGGAGTGACGATAAAGAGACCTATCTAGCTACAAATTCTAGCTGTTCAATAGACCTTTGTCAATAGAAATACAATGGTAAGAAAACCAATTAGATACAAATAAGGAAATTAAATAAGGGCTTTTGTTGGATTGGCACGACATAAATGCAGCAAAAAAATAGGACTAAAAAAGAGGCAAATTGTGTCTAAATAATTAAGGGATATTAATGACCCTCCCCTACTTTTTTATTTTTTATTCATTTAGTTCTTCAATTAACTCAAAGTTCTTTCTTTATCTTTAAAGAATTCAGCTTTCCTTAAAATATCATAAACAGTTCTTGTAGGTTGAGCACCTTTTTCAAGGAAATAGAGAATAGCTGGAACATTTAAACAAGTTTGATTCTTTATCGGATCATAAAAACCAACTTTTTGAAGATCTCTTCCTTCTCTTCGAGATCGAACATCAATTGCAACGATTCGATAGACAGCTTATTGGGATAGATGTAGATAAACAACGCCCCCCCTAGAAACGTATAGGAGGTTTTCTCCTCATACGGCTCGAGAAAATGATTCGAATTTCTATCTATAATAATTCGAATTTCTATCTATAATACAAGTAGATAGAAATTCGACTATGACTTGCATTAATTTCCTTATAGAAGAAAAAACAAATTTCATTTATACTCATGACTCAAGTCGGCTAATTTTGACTGACAGAATTCAAAAGAGAAATCCTTCGAAATTTTTTGAGTCGTCTCTAAACTCTTTTCTTTATCTCATCTCGAACAAATTGACTTTTATTCCTTATTCTGATCTAATTCTATTGTTGAGATGGTTGAAAATCATGTTTACTTGTTCCGGAATCCTTTATCTTTGATTTGTGAAATCCTTGGGTTTAGACATTACTTCGGGAATTCCTATTCTTTTTTCTTTCAAAAGAGTAGCAACATACTCTTTCTTTTTTTCTTATTTCCTTCAATAAAGCATTTTCCTCTTCTAGAGAAATCGAATATGAACGATTGATTCTGATAGACTTTTAATCGAAAAAAATAAGTTGTCCAATCTTCCAAAATTAGACTTTTCTTATTTTAACCTTTCAATTTCTATATTAAGGATAGACTGACAAAGTTGGCCTAATTTATTAGTTTTCACTAACCCTAGATTCTTTCCCTTGATAAAAAATCAATTCTGTCTTCTCGAGCTCCATCGTGTACTATTTACTTACAAACAACCCAGCGCAAATTCGGTTCTGGACAAATAGAACGGACTATGTCGAGCCAAGAGCATTTTCATTACTATGGAAAATGGTGGATAGCAAAATCCACAATCGATCATCTCCTTCAAGTCGCACGTTGCTTTCTACCACATCGTTTTAAACGAAGTTTTACCATAACATTCCTCTAATTTCATTGCAAAGTGATATCGAGAATTGATCCAATATGGATGGAATCATGAATAGTCATTGGTTTTGTATACTAATTCAAACTTGCTATCTATGGAGAAATAGAAATATGGATAAAAGAAATAAGTATTTATCGGGGAAGACTCTGCAAGGATCCAATTTATTTAAACCCATATTCTATCATATGAATGAAACATAGTTTGAAAAAGAGGAATAAAATAGTTTGCTTAAGACTTATTTATTATTGAATTTCCATCCTCAACAGAGAACTCGAGATGATCAATCCTGAAATGAGAAGAATCAACTCTTCTCCAACAAATAAACTTTGCCAATGAAATAATTAGCAGTTTTTTGTTAGTTATAAACTTTTCATAGTTCTTCGACTGGAATAACAGGAGTAACAAAAGAAAGAAAAAATGAAGTAAAAAAAGAGTGTAAAGTAAAATTAAGGTCTTTGCTTTTACTTATAGCATTCTTTCTTTTAGGTAACAGAAAGAACTAAAAATTAAAAATAAGAAAAGTATGATTTTTTTGGAATCCATTCTATTCTATCCAACGAACAGTTCTTACCTTACCCTTACCGGAATGGATCATTCCGGATATTTAAAGAATCACAGATCGAGATCGTTTTCGCTTAACCAAAGAAGAGCCCCTCTTTTTTACTAATAAAACAACAAAACCAAAATCTATCTGTATCATAAAGGGATAGGTCTGATTTTTTATACAGTGTTTTCCCTCATAATTTTTTTTCAATCAATTCCAAAGTCGAGTAGACAGAATATATGAATTTATCTCTAATCCTCACATTCCATTGATTTAGAAATGGGTATTTGGAAATCAGATAATGCCTAAAATACAAAAATAGAGTCTCTCTCCGTAGAATGGAAACCCCCTTTTCTTCACATTAGGTGTCTAATGGATCCTGTAAGAATTCCCACTTCATGGATATGGAGCATAAAGTTTATCTAAAAAGTTCGAATTTCAAAACACATATTCAAAACACATACACATATGAGTAATGAGTAGGAGCATATCCTGAATGTGCCTGACAGGCCAAAATTTTTAATGAAAAATAAAGATATTTAATTTGACTGGACTTGACACTTGATTTTGTTTTCTGAGAAAGAAAAACAATCATTAGAAATGCATCTAATCTAAGAGTTCATAAGAACTAATTATTCTCTTTAATAAGCTTTTGTGTCGTGCAGGGCACAATACGATTCTATCTTTCGTTTCATGAAAAAAAATCTGGGACGGAAGGATTCGAACCTCCGAATAACGGGACCAAAACCCGCTGCCTTACCACTTGGCCACGCCCCATTTCTTTTATGCGACACTAAAAAACGGTATTAATATTATATATTATTCGTCAATCCCACTTCAATTACCTAAAAAATGCGGTATATTTTCTTGCTAGGATTCTAAACATGCGGATAATATAGAATCCAAAAAATGCATTGATCATTACATGGAATTCTATTAAGATATTATATGAAAGTCGAATTTCTTCCATTCTCATTTGAGAATGCGAATACAAGGAGGTATTTTGTGTTTGGGAAAGTCCGAAGAAAAAAGGATTTTGAATCCACCTTTTCTTTTCCTTTTTCCCTTAGAAAAATAACTCAATCAAAATCCAATTATCTACTCTACAAGAACGAAATGCTTCTTATGCCTAATATACTTAGTTTAACCTCTATCTGTTTTAATTCTGGTCTTTATCCGAATAGTTTTTTCTTAGCCAAATTACCCGAAGCTTATGCCATTTTCAACCCAATCGTGGATGTTATGCCTGTCATACCTGTACTCTTTTTTCTATTAGCGTTTGTTTGGCAAGCTGCTGTAAGTTTTCGATGAAATCTTTACTATTCTGTTCTGTCTGCCAAATTGAATGATGTATTCATTCCAAAAAAAGTGAAAAATGTAGAAGAGCCGAAAAGTCTTATATTATGAACTTTCGATTCTAAAATTCAAATTCTTCTACATTGAATGTATAGCTGCAACAATAAATTTGGATCAGCCTTTCTTTTCTACCCCCTGCACCTACGTTGAGCAGGTACCTTTAGGTACCCACACAATACTTAAACTAATTTTTGCTATTGATAAGACTGCTTATTATAAAGCAATTCTTGCAATTTTTTTTTTAAGAATTGATTTTTGCATTTTTTAGGTGTCAAAATAAAAAAAAACCATCCTAGTGGATCTGTGCGGTAAGGAAAAACAGGTAATCTATTCCTTAAAAAAAAATCTTGGAGATTATGTAATGCTTACTCTCAAACTCTTTGTTTATACAGTAGTGATATTCTTTGTTTCCCTCTTTATATTTGGATTCTTATCTAATGACCCAGGACGTAATCCTGGACGTGAGGAGTAAAAATCCAAAATTTTTGGGAATTTTTTCTTACAAATTGGATTTATTTCGTACATTTATCTATGAGAAAATCCGGGGGTTAGAATTCCTTACAATTCTAAAGTCCCAAACGATCCGAGGGGGCGGAAAGAGAGGGATTCGAACCCTCGGTACAAAAAAATTGTACAACGGATTAGCAATCCGCCGCTTTAGTCCACTCAGCCATCTCTCCCCGTTCCAAATCGAAAGGTTTTCGTGATATGACAGAGGCAAGAAATAACGATTACAAAAAATCCTTCCTTTTTTCATTTCAAAAGTGCATAAAAATTATATTGCCAATTCCATTTTAGTTATATTCTTTTTTCTTAATGTTACTAAAAAAAAGGAGAAAATTCTTGTTTCTTCTTTCTAAAATTCGATACAGGCTGAGAGACAATCAGATATATTTTCTCTTCAGCGGGCATTTCCGTATAGGACTTGTTAGAATAAAAAAGCAGGTTATAGAAAAAACAAATTTTTATCAAACCCACCATAAAATTGGAAAGAAAGATAAAGTAAGTAGACCTGACCCCTTGAATGATGCCTCTATCCGCTATTCTGATATATAAATTCGATGTGGATGAAATTGTTGTATAAGCGGATTTTTTGTATTTCCTTAGACTTAGACCGCGCAAGGCAAGAATTTTTCGCTATTTACGATTTCATATTCTTGTTACTAAACGTTCTATAGGAATAAGAAGAAATCACAACTCTTTTCCGTTACACATAAAAATGGATTTCGAAAGTCCATTTTTCTTTTCAATATCTTTCTTTTTTTTTCAGAATCCTATTTTAGTTCTTCCACCCATGCAATAGAGAGCGAATGAGAAAAGAGGGGTTATTTTTCTTTCCCTTAAAAGATAGGCTTTGAAATAGGAATCATAGAATAATCCTGAATTCAAATGTTTATTTCTTTATTTCTATAGTATAAGAAAAATGAATCTAATGAAATTCATGGATTTACCACGACTTCGGTTGTGACCCCATAGATAAAAATGCAAAATTTCTATCTTCGAGACCATTGAAAAAGGGCATTGAACGAGAAAGAAATCGTCCACAGATAATCAAACTATCATATGCCTAGTAATATGAGATGCTCGGAAATGGTTGAAGTAATTGAATAGGAGGATCACTATGACTATAGCCCTTGGTAGAGTTACTAAAGAAGAAAATGATCTATTTGATATTATGGACGACTGGTTACGAAGGGACCGTTTCGTTTTTGTAGGATGGTCCGGCCTATTGCTCTTTCCTTGTGCTTATTTCGCTTTAGGGGGTTGGTTTACAGGGACTACTTTTGTAACTTCTTGGTATACCCATGGATTGGCTAGCTCCTATTTGGAAGGTTGCAATTTCTTAACGGCGGCGGTTTCCACCCCTGCCAATAGTTTAGCACACTCTTTGTTGCTACTATGGGGACCGGAAGCACAAGGAGATTTTACTCGTTGGTGTCAATTAGGCGGTCTGTGGACTTTTGTCGCTCTCCATGGGGCTTTTGCACTAATAGGTTTCATGTTACGTCAATTTGAACTTGCTCGGTCTGTTCAATTGCGGCCTTATAATGCAATTTCATTCTCTGGTCCAATCGCTGTTTTTGTTTCCGTATTCCTTATTTATCCACTGGGACAATCTGGTTGGTTCTTTGCACCGAGTTTTGGCGTAGCAGCTATATTTCGATTCATCCTTTTCTTCCAAGGATTTCATAATTGGACGTTGAACCCCTTTCATATGATGGGAGTTGCCGGAGTATTAGGTGCGGCTCTGCTATGCGCTATTCATGGGGCTACTGTAGAAAACACTCTATTCGAAGATGGTGATGGTGCAAATACCTTCCGAGCTTTTAACCCAACTCAAGCGGAAGAAACTTATTCAATGGTCACTGCTAACCGCTTTTGGTCCCAAATCTTTGGTGTTGCTTTTTCCAATAAACGTTGGTTACATTTCTTTATGCTATTTGTACCCGTCACCGGTTTATGGATGAGTGCTAT